AATAAGGTGCCTGATTAAAGGATCATTTTGATGTAATGAATTATATATAATTATATTATATTCTTATTGTAATCAAAGAATTAACTAATCTTTAAATTTCAAAAATTTAAGTGCAAAACACCAAATTACAAAAAGGTAAGCTAATCTTTAAGCTTTTAGGTTCATACCCTAAATATAGGTAATTCTTCTTTTTAATTTTTTTTAATTCTAGAAAGTTTCTTTTCTTAAGATTTATAACTGTTGGGGTTATTATTTCGGTTAGATGTAACAGATGGATTATGGTTTGGTCGGGAATAGAACTTTTCCTTATTTCTTTTATTCCTTTTTTTTGTAATTATAGTTTTGTTAGTTCAGAGTGTTCAATGAAGTATTTTTTGGTTCAGGGTATAAGTTCTTCTCTTTTTTCTTTTTGTGTTATTTATATACTTCTTTATGATTCTTATTTTTTAAAGTCTTTTCTGTGTTTTTCTTTGCTTCTTAAGTTAGGTTGTGCACCTTTTCATAATTGAGTTTTTGGTGTTGTTTCTGGTATAAATTATGATTCTTTATTTATTTTTTTTACTTTTTCTAGGTTTCCACCTCTCTTTTTATTAAGATATATCTCTTATAATTTAAATATTTTTGTGTTGTTTTCCTTAGTATTTGGCTCTGTTGGGGGGTTAAATCATTCTTCTTTTAGGAAGTTAATAGGGTTTTCTTCAGTTTTTAATTTAGGTTTCTTGATTTACTTGTTGGGGTTAAGTTCTTTATGGTTATTTTATTTTTTATGTTATTCTTTTATGGTTTTTTTTGTTTTTTGTTTTTTTTATTCTTATGGATTAAATTATTTAAATCAATTTTTTGTTGGAGGTTTAAATTTATTTTCCAGGATTTCCTTTTGAATTTTGTTTTTGTCTTTAGGAGGGATTCCTCCAATGTTTGGTTTCTTTGTTAGGTTGATTGTAATTGAATTTAGTGTTTTTAATAATGATTATTTTGTTTCTTTTTTTTTAGTTGTATTTTCTTTAATTGTAATATTTTATTATATTCGATGTAGTTTAGTTTCTTTGGTTTTGTGTTCTTTTTTAATTAAATGGAATTCTTTTTTTGTTTTTCGTTGATTAAATTTGTTTTCTTTTTTTAGTCTTTTCTTTTTTCCTTTTTGTTTCTTGTTGAGGGGGATGTATTAAGGATTTTAAGTTAAATTTAAACTGTTAACCTTCAAAGTTATTAATGCTAATTAGTAAGTCTTAGAATTTTTAGTTCTATGATAAATTTGCAATTTATTGTTTTTATAAACTATAAGACTAAATATTAAAGGAAAAATTATTTCTTAAGTAAATTTACAGTTTACTACTTTATTCAGACACTTTAATGAATAGGTGATTTTATTCTACTAATCATAAGGATATTGGAACTTTATATTTTATTTTTGGTATTTGGTCTGGTGTTGTTGGTATAATGCTTAGATTAATTATTCGGGTTGAGTTGGGCTTCCCTGGTAGTTATATTGGTAATGATCAAGTTTATAATGTTGTAGTAACTTCTCATGCTTTCGTTATGATTTTTTTTATAGTTATACCTATTATAATTGGTGGATTTGGAAATTGGCTTCTTCCTTTAATAATTGGTTCTCCTGATATAGCATTCCCTCGAATGAATAATATGAGATTTTGGTTATTACCTCCTTCTTTAACTCTTCTTTTAATTAGTTCTTTGGTTGAAATAGGTGCTGGGACTGGTTGAACAGTTTATCCTCCTCTTTCTTCTTATCTTTTCCATTCCGGGCCTAGAGTTGATTTAGCAATTTTTTCTTTACATTTGGCTGGTATTTCTTCAATTTTAGGGTCAGTTAATTTTATTACAACTTCTTTTAATATACGTAGAATTGGAGTAAATTTTGATCGTTTACCTCTTTTTGTTTGATCAGTTTTGATTACTGCTTTTCTTTTGTTACTTTCTTTGCCTGTATTAGCTGGTGCAATTACAATACTTCTTTCAGATCGAAATTTTAATACTTGTTTTTTTGACCCTTCAGGTGGAGGTGACCCTATTCTTTATCAACATCTTTTTTGGTTTTTTGGCCATCCTGAAGTTTATATTCTTATCCTTCCTGGATTTGGTTTAATTTCTCATATTATTACTCAGGAAAGTGGAAAAAATGAATCTTTTGGTTATATTGGTATAGTTTATGCAATGATGTCAATTGGTTTATTAGGCTTTGTTGTTTGAGCTCATCATATATTTACTGTTGGTATGGATGTTGATACTCGGGCTTATTTTACTTCTGCAACTATAATTATTGCTGTACCTACAGGTATTAAGGTTTTTAGATGAATAGCAACTATACATGGGGTTTGTTTAAGGAGTTCAATTGCTATAATTTGGTCTTGCGGTTTTGTGTTTTTGTTTAGAATTGGTGGGTTAACTGGAATTGTTCTTTCGAATTCTTCTATTGATGTTATTTTACATGATACTTATTATGTGGTTGCACATTTTCATTATGTTTTATCAATGGGTGCTGTATTTGCTATTTTGGCTGGTTTTATTCATTGATATCCTCTTTTTACTGGTTTAACATTAAATTTACTTTGACTTAAGGTTCATTTTTTGATTATATTTATTGGTGTAAATATGACTTTTTTTCCTCAACATTTTCTCGGGTTAAGAGGTTTCCCTCGTCGTTATTCTGATTATCCAGATTTTTATCTTTATTGAAATGTATTTTCTTCTTTAGGAAGAATTATTTCTTTAGTTGGTGTATTTTTGTTTATTTTTATTGTTTGAGAAAGAATAATTTCTGTACGATTTTGTTTTTTTTCAATATCTAGTGTTTGTTCTATTGAGTGGTTTCATGGTTACCCTCCTGGTGTTCACAGTTATTTTGAACTTCCTGTTCTCTCCAATTAGTTTCTAATTTGGCAGAATTATTTATGCTTTGAATTTAAGCTTCAATTATAAGTTTATTAACTTTTTTAGAAATTTGTACTTGGATATGTTTTTCTTTTCAAGATTCTGTTTCCCCTTTAATGGAACAATTGATTGTTTTTCATGATCATGTTATAATAGTTCTTATTTTTATTACTCTAATCGTGTTTTATATAATATTTTCATTATATTTAAGATCTTATGTTAATCGTAACTTATTGGAGGGTCAGTTTATTGAGTTTGTTTGAACAGTTATCCCTGCTTTTATATTAGTTTTTATTGCTTTACCTTCTTTACGTATTTTGTATTTGATTGAGGAGGTCAATAATCCTTTATTAACTATTAAAGGTGTTGGGCATCAATGATATTGATCTTATGAATATTCTGACTTTTCTAAGGTTGACTTTGATTCTTTTATGAATTTATATTCTGAATCTTCTTTAGATTCTTTTCGTCTTTTGGACGTAGATAATCGTGTTGTTGTTCCTTTTGGAATTCAGGTTCGATTGTTAGTATCTTCTTTTGATGTGATTCATTCTTGAACTGTACCTTGTCTTGGTCTTAAGCTTGATGCATTACCTGGCCGTGTTAATCAAGGTTTAATTTATTTAATGCGACCTGGATTGTTTTTTGGTCAGTGTTCTGAAATTTGTGGGTCAAACCATAGTTTCATACCTATCGTTCTTGAAAGTGTAAGTCTTTATAGTTTCTTAAGTTGGTTAATAAGTTTTTCATTAAGTTACTTAAAGCAAGTGTTGGTCTCTTAAATCATTTTATAGTAAGGTTGCGTTTACTCTTAATGGGTAAGGATTTAGTTTAATTAAAACTTTAATTTGTCAGGTTAATAATATTTTATAAGTATTCCTTTATTCCTCAAATAAGTCCTCTTTGGTGGGTTTTATTGTCTATATTTTTTATTTTATCTATTTATTTAATATTATGTTTGATTTATTATGTTTCTTCATTTTTTGTTTTTAAGCGTTTTTCTTTTAAATTAAATCATTTTTTTTGGTCATGATAATAAACTTGTTTACAGTATTTGATCCTTGTACTGGATTTTTTTCTATAAATTGATTTAGAATTATTGTATTTTTGTTTGTTTTTCCTTTAAGATTTTGGTGTTGTAATTGTACATTAATGGTTTTTTTAAATATTTTTTTATATGGATTTTATAAAGAAATTTGTAATTTAACTGATTATTTAAATAGAATTTTATTTTTGTTAAGTTTTTTTGTTTATATTATAATTATTAATTTAATTGGGTTAATTCCTTATGTTTTTACTTCTTCTTCTCATTTAGTATTTTCTTTAGGGTTGAGTCTTCCTTTTTGGTTTGGGTTAATGTTTTTTGGTTGATTAAATAACTCTAATTTTATGTTTATTCATATGGTTCCAATAGGAACCCCTTATTTGTTGATGCCTTTTATAGTTTTAATTGAAACTATTAGAAATTTAATTCGTCCTTTTTCTTTAGCTGTTCGGTTAAGTGCTAATATGATTGCAGGCCATCTACTTATATCTTTATTAGGAGGTAGAACTTGCGAAAGACTAATTTTTATATCTTTCTTCTTTTTTGTGTTTTTTGGTATTTTTATTTTTGAATTAGCTGTTTCTTTTATTCAGTCTTATGTTTTTGTAACTTTAAGAGTTTTGTATTCTAGAGAGGTTTAAAATGAAAAATCATCCTTTTCATTTAGTTGATTATAGTCCTTGACCTTTAGTAGGTTCTATTGGTATTTTAACCTTAACTTCAGGTTCAATTAATATGTTTGTAAATATTCATTCAGATTTGTTTTTTGTTGGCCTTTTTATTGTTTTGTTAACTATATATCAGTGGTGACGAGATGTTATTCGTGAGTCTACTTTTATGGGTATTCATACTTCTTTTGTTGTTTTAATAATAAAGTTTGGTATATTTATATTTATTTTATCTGAGGTTATGTTTTTTCTTTCTTTTTTTTGAGGATTTTTTCATAGAAGTTTATGTCCTAGAATTGAAATTGGTTTACAGTGGCCCCCAATTGGTATTAAGGTATTTAATCCTATAAATATTCCTATATTAAATACTATAATTTTGTTAAGATCTGGTATAACAATAACTTGAGCTCATAATTCTCTTTTGGTTGGAAATTATGATGACATATTTTGAGGATTATTTTTTACAGTTTTGTTGGGGCTTTATTTTTCTATATTACAATTATATGAATATATTGAATCTTCTTTTTGTATTTCGGATTCGGTTTATGGTTCCTTATTTTTTATAAGTACTGGATTTCATGGGTTACATGTGATTATTGGTACTTTATTTATTATAATTGTTTTTTTTCGTGGCTTTAATCTTCATTTTTCTAGTTTTCACCATGTTGGTTTTGAGGCTTCTTCTTGATATTGACATTTTGTTGATTTAGTTTGATTATTTTTATACTTATTGGTATATTGATGAGGGAGATATTCATTTAGTATAATTAGTATTTTAAGCTTCCAACTTAAAGGTTTTAATAAAATTGAATAATTTATATGGTTTTTATTTATTTTTTAGTTGTTTTTATAATTTTATTATTAATGTTTCTTTTCTGTTTATTTTTTAGTAAAAGGTCAATCTATGATTATCAAAAGTCTTCTTCTTTTGAATGTGGTTTTAATTCTATGTCTATAAAGCGTCTTCCTTTTTCTATTCATTTTTTTTTGGTTGCTGTAATTTTCTTAATTTTTGATATTGAAATTGCTATTATTTTTCCTATTGTTATTATTTTAAGGTATTCAAAGGTTTATATGTGGTTTTATGTAATTTCTTTTTTTATTTTTGTTCTTATTTTTGGTTTATATCATGAATGATATAATGGAATTTTAAATTGAACTTCTTAGGAATTTATTTAATTATAATATTTGATTTGCATTCAAAAGGTGTCTTTGACTTTTCTTGTTAACATTGAAGTAACATTACTTTTAGTTTCGACCTAATTTTAGGGTATAATCCCCTTGTTATTTAATTGAAGCCAATTTGGCGATTTATTGTTAATAAATTTTTTGAGGTTTAATCTCCAGTTAATAGAGGTATATATATATTGGCTGCTAACTGATAATTTAGCGGTTTTCCGTTTATCTCTTGTTTTTATAGTTTATTAAAACATTTTATTTTCATTAAAAAGATGGAATTCCTTTAAATATTTTTAAGTTAATTCTTCCTATACATCTTCAGTGTATTGCTCTAATTATAAGCTATAAAAATATATTATTGTAATAATTCATATTATAATTGATAATATAAAGATTTTGTTTTTTCTTAATAATATAATTTTTGATATTTTTATTAGGTATTTTGTTATACCCATAGCACCATATAATTCCCCTCATTCTGAATTTAGTTTTTTTTTGTATACAAATGATAATAGGAATGTTATTTTTTGTGTTTTTCTTAAAATTTTTAAAATATTTCATATGTTTGAATTTAATGTGTATATATATTTATTAAAAAAGTATTTTTTGAATCTGAATGATTCAATTCCTATTCATATTCCTATAATAATTATAATTATAGGGTTTATTTTTATTATTTTAGTTATTATAATTAGTTTTAAGTCCAAGTTTAATATTCATATTAGTATTGACCCAAAACATACAGATATTATTGTTAATAGGATTATTCTTATTTTTATTTTGTTTATTTTTACTGTTTTTGTAATTATTCTTATTTTAATTTCTTTAATTATTAGGTAGTAAATTACTCGTACTGAGTATGATATTGTTATTCCTAAAGATATATACATTATTATGTATGAAATTATGTTTATTCTTCTAATTGATATATTTTCTACGATTATATCTTTTGAATAAAATCCTGTTATAAATGGGATTCCACAAAGTGCTATAGTTGAAATCAAGAAACATGATGACGTTATTGGTAAGTTTTTACATGTTAATCCTAAGTTTCGAATATCTTGATTGTTATTGTTGTAATAAATTATAATTCCTGCTCTTATAAAAAGTAATGATTTGAATGTTGCATGAGTTAATAAATGTATAAATGCTATTTCTTTCATTCCTAAGAAATTAGCAGATATTATTATTCCCAATTGTCTTAAGGTTGATAAAGCAATGATTTTCTTTAAGTCAAATTCATAGTTTGCACATATTGATGATATAATTGTTGTTATTATTGTTAACAATAATAAATAGTTTACTCTGATTTTATTAATAAATCGAATTGATAGGTATACTCCTGCTGTTACAAGTGTAGATGAATGTACTAATGCTGAAATAGGTGTTGGGGCTGATATTGCTTCTGGTAATCATGAATAAAATGGTATTTGAGCTCTTTTTGTAAAGCACGAAATTAATACTAAGTAACATATTGCTTCATTATATATTTCTTTATAAAATATAAAGTGTCATGTGCCATATGATATTATTCATGAAATTGAAATTAGTAGTCCAATATCACCTAGTCGGTTTGTTAAACATGTAATTATTCCTGAGTTGTATCTTTTTTTAGATGAATAGAAAATTACTAAGCAGTATGATACTAATCCTAATCCATCTCATCCTAGTATAATTCTGATTATGTTTGGACTAATAATTATAAGTATCATTCTTAGAATAAATAAGTTGATTAGGTTTGTAAATCGTTTAAGTTCATATTTTTTTGTTCCTATGTAGTTTGATCTATATATTATAATTATTGCTGAAATTATTAAAACTGTAGCTATAAATATTATAGATATTCAATCTAAAAGTATAATAAAGTATATTTCAGTTGAGTTGATTTTTATTAGTTGTCATTCTATAAGTGTAGATTTTTTTGTTAAAAGTATTTTTATACTTACTGTTATTAATAGGATTGAGTTTAAAGTAAAAAATGTTCTTCATCAGTTGAATTTATTTATTTTTTTCAAAACTTAATACTTTTCTGTTTCTAAGACTCCACAAATCTTTATTTTAAATAAACTAATTAAGTTAGTATATTTCTATTATAAACGTAGATAAAATTAAAGGTCATAAATGGAAGTTTATTAGGTTATATTCTTTAATGTTTGCATTAGAAAATGCGTAGTTTCTTGAAAATTGTCCATGTTGTGAATATCTAAATATAAAAAATCTGTAGTATCTTACAATAAATGAGATAATTATAATAAATATATATGATGTTTTTCAAAATCTTATTATTCTTATTATGATTGTAATTTCTCTGAAGAAATTAATTCTTGGTGGGCATCCTATGTTTAAGCATCTAAATATGAATCATATTATTGAGTTTCTTGGTATGAAGTGTATTATTCCTTTATTGATGTATATTCTTCGTCTTATTGTTCGTTCATAGTTTATGTTAGATAAAAAGAATATTCCTGAAGAGCATAGTCCATGGGAAATTATTATTATTAGTCCTCCAGTAAATCCTGTTTTTGTTAAAGTTAGAATTCTTATTAGACATATTCTTATATGTGTAATTGATGAATATGCAATTATTGATTTAATATCCCCTTGTATTATACAAATTATTCTAATAATAATTGATCCTAAAATTGCTAATGTGTATCATACTGTTCTTATAGATAAGAAAGAATTTTCTAATACAGTTGAAAATCGTATTAATCCTAGTCCTCCAATTTTTAATAAAATTCCTGCTAGGATTATGGATCCAAAAATTGGAGCTTGAACGTGAGCTTTTGGTAATCAAAAATGTAATATAAATATTGGTATTTTAACTAAAAATGCCATTCTAATTGACATATTTAATATATTTCTTGTAATATGTTCATATTTTATTGAGAATATATCTGTGTTTATTTGTTTGTATAAATGTAAAATTGTTAATAATAGTGGAAGGGATGCTGTTATAGTATAAAATAACAGGTATATACCTGCTATTATTCGTTCTGGCTGGTAACCTCATCCTATAATTATAATCATTATTGGGATCAATCTTATTTCAAATATTATATAGAATCAGATTATTTTTATTGATATAAATATTATTATAAGTAATATTAATATTAATAGGTTTATAAAAATAAGTGTTTCTTGTTTTTTTTTTATTGTTGATACTATTATTGTTCTAATTATAATAGTTAAGATTATTAGTAATTGAGATCAGTTGTCTATTCCTATAAATATAGAAATTCTATTAAAAAATTTGTTTGTTGTTAATGAAATTGTTTTTATTATTAAAATAATTAATGACACTGTAATTACTTTTTTGTTTTTTATTAAGGTTAATAGGATTAAGTTTATTGTTAACAATGTTATCATGATATTATAGAATTTATATAGTCGTTTCCTTGACATCGAATTATATTAACTAAAATTCTTAAACCTAGAACTCCTTCACATACTAATAATGTTATCATAAATAAGAATAAATATATTGAATATTTTATTATTATGCAATATAACACTATATTTATTAAAAAAGATATTATTATGAATTCTAGTCTTAATAGGGACATTAATGTGTGTTTTCGTATTATTATTAAGGATATTATTCTTATAAAAAATATATATAGAGATATAATTATCATTTGTTTTAGTAATTTAATTTAAAATGTCATTTTTGTAAAATGGAAATAGTTTGTGCTTTAAAACTTCAACTAAAATTTTGATTTTTTTAAGTCTCCAAAACAAATGTTTTTTATAAACTATTAGTTGATATTAAATTTATAATTATAAGGATAATTTTTGTTTTGTTAAGTTTTTTGTGTTTTATAACTAATCCTATTTCTATAGGGTTACTTTTGATATTTTATTCTTTTTTAGTATCTTTCTTTATTGGTAAAGTTATACTAACTTCTTGGTTTTGTATTATTACTATTTTAGTTATAGTAGGTGGTCTTTTAGTAATTTTCATATATATCAGAAGTATTTCTTCAAATGAAAAGTTTAAATTTAATTTATTTTTGTTTTATTTATTTTTTTTGTTAAGTTTTCTTTGTTTAGATGAAATATTTTTTGAAAACCAAACTTTTGATAGATTAGTTATGACTAGTGATATTGATCTTTCTGAGTCTTATTCTATAATTAAGTTATACAATGACAGTTGTAGAATCCTAACTATTTTTATAGTTATTTATTTAATTTTCACTATAATTGTAGTTTCCTTTTTAGTTAAACATTTTAAAGGTCCCCTACGTTCTTTAACTTATGAATAAATCTTTACTTAAGTCTAATCCTTTATTAAGTATTTTAAATTCTTCTTTAGTTGATTTACCCGCCCCAGTTAATTTGTCTTATTGATGAAACTTTGGGTCCATTTTAGGTTTATGTTTAATTATTCAGTTAATTACTGGTATTTTTTTGTCAATACATTATTGTTCCTCTGTTGATTTAGCTTTTTCTAGTGTTAGTCATATTTCTCGAGATATTAATTATGGTTGACTTATTCGTACTTTACATTCTAATGGTGCTTCTTTATTTTTTATTTGTTTATATATTCATGTTGGTCGTGGTATTTACTATGGTTCTTATAAGTTTATAATAACTTGATTTTCTGGTATTTTAATAATGTTAACATTAATAGGAACAGCTTTTTTGGGTTACGTTTTACCTTGAGGTCAAATGTCTTTTTGGGGGGCAACAGTTATTACAAATCTTCTTTCAGCTATTCCTTATTTAGGTTTAACATTAGTAAATTGAATTTGAGGTGGATTTTCTGTTGATAATCCTACTTTATCACGTTTTTTTAGTCTTCATTTTTTGTTTCCTTTTTTGATTTTAATGTTTACTGTAATTCATTTATTTTTTTTACATATAACTGGTTCTAATAATCCCATTGGTATTAATTCTAAATTTGATAGGATTCCATTTCATCCATATTTTTCTATTAAGGATGTATTTGGGTTTTGTTTGGTTTTAGTTTTATTCTTTTGTTTAAATTTATATTTCCCTTTTATTTTATCAGATCCTGATAATTTTATTCCCGCTAATCCTATGGTAACTCCTGTTCATATTCAGCCTGAGTGGTATTTTCTGTTTGCTTATGCTATTTTACGTTCGATTCCTAATAAGTTAGGTGGTGTAATTTCTTTATTTATATCTATTCTCATTTTATTTGTTTTACCTTTCTCAATAAATTTTTCTTTTAAAGGTTTAGAGTTTTATCCTTTAAGTCAGTTTTTTTATTGAATTTATGTTTGTTTAGTAATTATGCTTACTTGAATTGGATCTTGCCCTGTTGAGGACCCCTATGTTTATATTGGAATAGTTTTAACTTTTTTATACTTTTTTTATTTTGTTTTTGATCCATTAATTCATTTTTTTTGAGATAAATTTCTATTTTAGTTATTTAGCTTATTTAAAGCTTGTATTTTGAAAATACAGGAAAGAGTCTACTTTAATAGCTTAACCAAAAAAAATGATAAAAAAGTATGATTTTCATTAGAATGAAAAACATAGTGGAGTTTAATGTTACTGGTAAATAACATTTTCATGCAATATATATTAATATATCATATCGATAACGTGGTACGGATCTACGAATTCAAATAAACAAAAAACAAATCATTGTTATTTTAATAAAAAAATCAAATTTAAAGTAATTTCCCCCTAGTATTATTAGTGAAGTAATTAATGATATAAAAATAATTCTTGAATATTCTGAAATAAATAGTAAAGCAAATCCTATTGACCCAAATTCTACGTTGAACCCTGATACTAATTCTCTTTCACCTTCTGAGAAGTCAAATGGTGATCGATTATTTTCTGCTAAACAGCATGAAATTCAAATAAAGAATATTGGTAAAGAAATTATTATTATTCAGTTATTTTTTTGAATTGAAAAAATTTCATTAAATGAATATCTTTCTAGTAAAAGAAAGTACATTATAAGAATTATTGATAGAGTAACTTCGTATGAAATTGCCTGAGAAATTCTTCGTATAGCCCCAATTATTGAATAATATCTATTAGAGGATCATCCTCTAATAATTATTACGTAAATTCTTATTCTTAATACGATTAAGAAAAATAAAAATCCTAAGTTAAATTCTGTACAGTTAATAAAATATGGAAATAACAATCATGTTATTAATGACTGTATTAGTCCAAATAAAGGTGAAATATAAAATACAATAAAGTTTGAGTTTATAGGTATAATATATTCTTTTAAGAATAATTTTATTCCATCTCTAAATGGTTGAAGGATTCCTGAAATTCCAACTTTATTAGGCCCTTTTCGAGTTTGTATATAGCTTAAGATTTTTCGTTCTATAAGTGTAAAAAAACCTACTGAAATTAAAATTATTAATAATATAATTAATGTAGTTATAATAAATATTATTGAATATAATAATTATTATATTTTTAAATTCTAAATTTAATACACTGACTCTGCCAATTCAACATTGACTAATTTTCTATTTAAATAGATATTTATGGTCCTTTCGTACTAATATATATTTTTGTTTTAAGATAGAAACCAACCTGGCTCACACCGGTTTTAACTCAAATCATGTAAGAATACTTTAGTCGAACAGACTATTTCTTAAAGAATCTACCCCTTAAGTTATCTTAATTCAACATCGAGGTCGCAATCTTTAGTATAAATTTGAACTTTCCACTAAAATTACGCTGTTATCCCTAAGGTAACTTTTTCTTTTTTTCAATTATTTGGATCAGTTTATACATTTATTAATGATTCTATTAATTAAAGTTAAGTAAATTTAATTATCACCCCAATAAAACATTTTATGTTAAAAAAAAAATATAATCTATAGTTTTTCTTTTACTTAAAAAGTAAAGTTCTATAGGGTCTTCTCGTCCCTAAAGATTATTTAAGCTTTTTGACTTAAAAATAAATTTTTATCATTAATAAAAATAAAATTTGTTTTTCATTTATTCATTCATTCCAGTTTACAATTAATAAACTAATTATTATGCTACCTTTGTACAGTCAATATACTGCAGCCATTAAATTTTTCATAGGGCAGAATTTACTTTCAATTTTTCTGAAAGAAATGTTTTTGATAAACAGTTGAAAACGTTTTTTTGTCGAGTTCATTTTTTATTAATTAATTGTTATACTAATTAAATCATTATTTTTAATAATTGAATGTTTACTAATAAATTTTAGTTTAAATTTAAGTTTAATTAAATTATAATTAATAATTTTAATCTAATAAGAACTAAATTGTTTATTTTAATCTTAATAAAAATAATTTTTTAATAATTTTAATTTATTATTAAGATTATCCCTAATAATTTTAGAATAATTTTTATTTAAATAAACTTATTTTTCCTTATTCTTTAATTAAATTAATTTTCTAAAAAACCAGATATTATCAAGTTTGTTTAGAATTTTTCTTCTATAATTTTATTAAAAAGTTTTTTGTAACAAACAATTTTTTAATATTATTGTTCACTTGATTTCGGGAATAAATTTTCCAATTATTATTTAGTTTACCCTGATACCAAAGGTACAAATTATTTCTATAATATTAATTTAAATTCCTTTTCAGTTATAACTTTTTATTTAATAAAATTATTCATATAAACATCTAAGCTAATTCTTTTCTTTTACTAATTCAAGAATATTGTTCCCTATTAATGTAAGTAATAAACTTTAGTTTATAAGCTACATCTTGGGTTACAAGCTTTCTAGCTTTACTTTCCAGTAAAGCTACTTTGTTACGACTTGTCTCATTTTATTGAGAGTGACGGGCAATATGTACATAATTTATTTCTTTTTCATTTTGGTTAATTAACTAAAATTACTTTTAAATCCTTTTTTTTTCTAATTTTTTATTAGATTTCTAATTTTTTAAATTTTTAAAGTAACCCATGAAGACCCCTAATAAAACTGCACCTTGACCTAAAATAGTTTTTTTAAAAAAACGGAAATTTTCTTTTAAAACATCCTTTATAGAGATATACAAATTATAGAATTAGGGTATGGTTTATTGTGGTTTATCAATTATTTTACAGGTTCCTCTAATTAGATAAATTACCGCCAAATTCTTTGAGTTTTAAAGTATTTATCTAATACTTTTCGGTATTTGTTTTTAAATATGAAATAGTAGGGTATCTAATCCTAGTTTTTTTTTCATATATCACATATTTTTCATATGATTATTTTTATAATGTAAAATTTCACTTAAACTTTATTTGTTAGGAATCTAGTTGTTTACCAAAGTTATTAAATTTTATTAACTGTTTAACCGCGAATGCTGGCACAGATTTTATTCAATTGTTATATGAATTTCTGTTTTAATAATTTTAATTTACAATTTTAATTACTGTTAGTTTTGGATTTAATAGTTTACATATAATGAATTCATAGAATTAATAGTTAGCTAGAATCAAACTTTGTAACTAATTTATTCACTAATAACTACTAGTTGGGTTAGTAGGTTTCGCTTCAATTTCGTTTTTTTTTTAACTCAAATTTCTTGAAGTTATGGCTTTTGATTCAAACAACTTTCTTTTTAACTTTTAGAAAGTTGTTTGGTTCTTTACATTAATTATGTATTTTATTGACCTATTTTATAGACCAGTACTTTCGTTAATTTGATTTATTATATAATAAATATTTTAATTTAAACTAAATATGTATCATCTAATAATAATAAAATTTATTAGATTATAATAACTTATATACCTATTAAGTCTTATAATAGAAAAAATAAGTATACATTATTAATTATATTATTACATTAAATTAGTAATCATCTTTAATATATAATAAATATTTAATATATAACAATATTTAATTTTATATTAAAATAAGTATTTATTATAATTTAAAGTTAAATCTAATTTCTAAATTATGATTTAATCATCAAGCTATATTATGACTTAATGTTGATAAATTAAATATCATAAAATGAAATTTCGTTAAATATGATTGTATAAATAAACTTTGATGTTAAATCTTTAATTCTTAGTAAAATCTGTGACCATAACTTTAAGAATTTTGATTTAAAATAATTGAAACATATTTATAAAAATATAATCTCCTTCCTTTTCTAAATTAGAAAAGAAAAGGAAGGAGGAATAATATAACATTAAGGTTGATTTTAGTATCA